GTTTTTCTATTTGGAATCGTGTTAGGTCTAATTCCTATTACTTTGGCTGGCTTATTCGTAACTGCATATTTACAATACAGGCGTGGTGATCAGTTGGACTTTTGATTAATTAACATTTCTTTTTTTTTTTCTTGGCCTCCTCTTTTCTTTAATTCATAGGAGGTCAAATTCTAATTGGACCTACGAAGAAAAAATCACGCTCTGTAGGACTTGAACCTACGACATCGGGTTTTGGAGACCCACGTTCTACCGAACTGAACTAAGAGCGCTTTCTTATCAGAATAAGATAAGGCTGTAAAGAAAAGGATTCTTTTTCTAATTCTAATACATTTTGTATATAGATACATTCTATATCTATAGTTTCCTAAAAATGAATGCTTCCGTCCAATGCAATTTGAATCGATCTCAATTGATTCCTCGTTACTGTTCCTTTGAGCAGTAATAGGTAGGGATGACAGGATTTGAACCCGTGACATTTTGTACCCAAAACAAACGCGCTACCAAGCTGCGCCACATCCCTTCAATTATTCTATAGTGTCATTGTATAGAATTCCTGTCTTGTTTTCCACATCCCTAGTTTCTCCATTGAGGAAAACAATTGTTCTGCCCATTTCGTCTTTTTGGTCTCATTTAACATATAATAATAAGAAAAGGAAAATAATTCTATACTATATATATACGAAATATACAACCCATCATAAAAAATAAATGAGTAGTTTTCGAAACTATTCCCTAAGTCTAAGAAGAGATGTATTTTTTTCTGTTTTCATTTTAAGAAAATGAAAATCTTATGGATCGTTGGACATTTCAATTTGAATTAGGGATTCTGTGTACAACTCTAAGTGGTTCTTAACTACATATACATCTGATCATATATGCATTATCTTTATGTATTACAATAAATAAAAAGGAGGTTTTTCAATGCGAGATCTAAAAACATATCTCTCCGTGGCCCCAGTACTAAGTACACTATGGTTCGGGGCTTTAGCAGGTCTATTGATAGAGATTAATCGTTTTTTCCCGGATGCGTTAACATTCCCTTTTTTTTCATTCTAGTTATTGACTTCGTAAGAAATGAAGAAGATTAGAGATACAATTAAATATCTGTGACTAATCCCCTCCCTTTTTTCTCTTTTTTCCCTTTTTTTCTTATTTTTAGAATAAGGGACGAAAGAGAAAGAATCAATCAAAGTGGATTTAACGTCTGCTAGACTCGGGTTAAAATTCGAATTTCATTAGAATAATTATTAAATGATAATAATGAAATGAATATTCATAATAGAGGCATGAAATAGAGTAAGAAAATGCGGGTCTAGGGCAGGCAAGAATGCAGGATCTTTAACTGAAAAACCGTCCTTTGGGTTTAAATAGAGTTTCAAAATCATTGTCTTACTTATTATTTACTATGGCTTTGCTTGGATTTATTATTACTTTATTGATTTTGATCTTTTAGAATTGGATTTCAAGTTAATAACTTCTATTTTTTCCTTCCTTTCTTTTTTTCGTTTCGAATCAAAATAGAAGATTTAAGTAAATCAAAAATCCAAAGGAGGTTCATGGCCAAGAGGAAAGATGCGCGAGTAACGGTGATTTTGGAATGTACCAGTTGTATCCGAAATGGTCTTAAAAAGGCATCAACGGGCATTTCCAGATATATTACTCAAAAGAATCGGCACAATACGCCTAATCGATTAGAATTGAGAAAATTCTGTTCCTATTGTTTCAAACATACGATTCATGGGGAAATAAAGAAATAGACCGAACCAAATATGTCTTATCCTTCAAAGGGTAAAAATGACATTATATAGAATAGAACATATTGAAATAAAAATAGAACATATATAAATAAAAAAATCCTCTTTCTGCTTACAATGACAATTAAGAAATAGGATTGAAATAAACAAAACAAATCATGGATAAATCCAAGCGACCTTTTCTTAAATCCAAGCGATCTTTTCGTAGGCGTTTGCCCCCGATTCAATCGGGGGATCGAATAGATTATAGAAATATGAGTTTAATTAGTCGATTTATTAGTGAACAAGGAAAAATATTATCTAGACGAGTGAATAGATTAACCTTGAAACAACAACGATTAATTACTATTGCTATAAAACAAGCTCGTATTTTATCTTTGTTACCCTTTCTGAATAATGAGAAGCAATTTGAAAGAACCGAGTCAACCGCTCGAATTACTAGTCTTAGAACCCGAATGAAATAGGCTTATTCTTTGTTCACTTGAATCAGAATTCCAATCCGAACTCAAACGCAGATTGGTCGTTTGTTCGATAAATATGAGAATCCAGATTTTATTATCGTGTCGTAAGAAAAAAAAAAAAGAATCGGAAAAAAAGTTTATTGAACGTGTTTAGTAATTTTGACTACTTTAGCATTTTTATCATAGTAATTTTGACTCCACCTTCCCGGAGTTCATTCTCCGGGGAACTCCGTTTAAATTTTTCCGGTGTATTCTTTCCAATCGACTTCTTTTGTTTTTCTGATTTCGTTGGAAATCATATAAAGACAATTCCTATTTGATATAGCTATTTGGGCTAGTATTTTACGATTAAGAAGCAACTGTGCCTTGTATAGATCATGTATTAATTTACTATAACTATAGGATACTCCATTTTCTCGAATTACTGCGTTTATCCGAGTGATCCACAAACGACGAAAATTTCTCTTTTGCTTATCCCTATCCCGATGAGCCGAAACCAAAGCTCTTATTTTCTGTTGAGTAATTGTTCGAGTAAGTCTTGAATGAGCCCCTCGAAAACTTGATGCAAATAAACGAATTTTTGTTCTACGTCTTCGAGCTATATATCCGCGTTTAATTCTGGTCATTGAATAAATAAAACTTTCACAAATAACTAATTGATTTCTTTTCTTTCAGTTATTCTTTTACCCGCCTTGGTCTATTAATAACCAAACGGATTTTTCCAATGTATAAAATAACAATTCCAATGGCTTTGGCTACTATAACCTTCCCGACCACAATTTTTTCTTTTGTTAGGTGTCAAAACAATAAAAAAAATATCTAAATTAAATGGATAAAGAAATAGTGGATTCCATCGTTTCTATGGTTACTTCTTAAACGGTGAGGTCTTCTCTATACACCGGAGCCTTTACTTCATTTAATCAATGTTATTGGTAACTTGTATAGTTCACACCACACTCTTTGGCTCTACCCATGAATTATCCAGTAACAGGCCTTTCACAATAAGAGCTACTTATATAGTAACGGTATTTAATTATGAAAGTTAGCTGGGGTAGCTGACCCTCGTAGTCCGTTCTTGACCGAGTGGGAACTTTATTTTTATGTTTTTTTTGAATTTCAATAAGATTTCCTCCGCTTAATGGATAACTATTTGCTACCAATGGAGAGTTTCTTCTCATCTTAAATTCAGGTGATTGGATTTGCACCAATCGAAACCATAAACTTTATACACAATAGAAGGATGGATTTTCTGATTTTTAGATAGTGAATGGAGTTCCTTCTTCCATTCTATCTTATTCACAGGTAGTGATCATTCATACTGGAAAGCGTTTTTCTTGCTTTTTTTGTGCCAGCTCATGATCTAAACGAGTCGCACATACACCCTAGTACATGTTCCTCGACGCTGAGGACATCCCCGAAGAGCGGGGGATTTCGTGACATTTCGAATTGGCTGTCTTGTATTTCTAATAAGTTGTTTAATAGTTGGCATGTTGAAGCATATATATAATGGGCTGGTTTAGATTGATCTTAACCGAATAATTATGAATTTATTCTATTTAATAGATATAGTAAACTCGGAGATAAAATCTCAAATCAAGGATTTGCACAAAATCTATTTTTTTCATTCAACTGCTACAAGATCAACAATTCCATAAGCTTTGGCTTCTGTTGCTGACATAAAAACGTCTCTTTCCATGTCTTCAGATACAACCCATAAGGGTTTGCCCGTCCTTTGTACATAAACCCTTGTGAGGGTTTCGCGTAGTTTCAGCAGTTCTTCCGCTTCCAGGATAAATTCTCCCGTTTGCGCCTCATAAAAAGAACTAGCAGGTTGATGGATCATTACCCTGATGATAGAAGGGTTCTCTATCTGGTGTGATAAAACGAACAGAAAAGAAAGATAAAGAGTAATAGGAAAAGAAGATAGAATTGAACAACCGTACGGGCATCATCTTTTGTGCATTGCATACGGCTCTACAATCAAATTGATCCTTACTTTCCATTCAAGAAAGATCAAGATAGAATCTATCAGCCCCAGATGGGTAAATGATCAAATTGCCACCCTTCCTTTCCCGGGAGTTCAAAAATACTATGATGGCTCCGTTGCTTTCTATTTTTTTTTTAATAGATTCTTTTTTTGTGTCTTTGATTCAGCAATCCCAAAGTTTCTTTTTGATCCAACCAAAAAAAAGAAAAATCTTGTTTTTTTCGCACCCCTTTTTTTAGAACATAATTATTGTTAAGAGCCTTTCGGTGTGAAAACAAAAAAGTTTGTGACGCTAAATTAGACTTCCGATAGATAAGAGAAAATCGGAAATACATTTTATCCCATACTACTCTCTCGATACATAATCGAATTTTGTGAAAAAAAAAGAAAACTACAAAATTTTTTCATATCGAATTCGAAGTGCCATGCTATTATTACTTAATATTCATATGGCGAAGGCATAGTTTTCTTTTTTTTTTTCGAAAATACAAATAAAAAACTCATTGGCGCCGAGCGTGAGGGAATGCTAGACGTTTGGTAATTTCTCCTCCAACCAGGATAAAAGATCCCATTGATGCGGCTAATCCCATGCAGATTGTATGGACCTCTGGTCGCACAAATTGCATAGTATCATAAATAGCTACTCCAGGTATTACCCATCCACCAGGAGAGTTTATAAACAAATACAGATCTTTGGTATCATCCTCGATACTGAGATATACCATAAGACCAATAAGTTGATTCGAGATCTCGCTATCAACTTCTTGGCCTAAAAAAAGTAATCTTTCTCGATAAAGT